GTGAGGATCAATCAAATAAGGTTTTCCTTATAAAAGGATTCTATAAAAGCAATGATAAATAGATACGAATAGAGCAAGAAAAGAAGGAAATAAAAAAACATAGTATAGAAAAGATATCCAAAATTATATAGAAATCACTATCCTACCCTTAGTTTTTATTTCCTTTTGAATTTCGTTTGATTAGGCCTTAAAAACCTCTGCCTTTTTTAAAATATCCTGAACAGTTCCTGTAGGCTGAGCGCCTTTTTCAAGGAAATAGATAATAGCGGGAACGTTTAAATAAGTTTGATTCTTGATCGGATCATAAAAACCCACTTTCCGAAGATCTCTTCCTTCTCTTCGGGATCGAACATCAATTGCAACGATTCGATAGACGGCTCATCGGGATAGATGTAGATGAAAAAGAACCCCCCCCCCCCTAGAACCGTATAGGAAGTTTTCTCCTCGTACGGCTCGAGAAAAAATGATTCGAAGTTTTGTCTATGGATAAAATTATAATAAATAGTAAAGGAATCCGTAAAATAAATTAGCCTATAATTTAACTCATAGTCATTTTTTTTTATCTTCCTTCCTGAAAAAGAAAAATTCATTTGTACTCATAACTCAAGTTGAATAATTCTCAAATATCTTAAAGAAAAATCTTTAAGATATTTTTTTATTGAGTGGTCTTTAACCCCCCCCTTTTTGTCTCGTTTAAAATCTATTTGGATTCTTTATTGGGATCCGTGAGACAATTGAAGTGGTGTTTCCTTGTTCTGGGATCCTTTATCTTTGTTTTAAATCATTGGGTTTAGACATTACTTCGGTGCTTCTTAATCCTTTCAAAATGGTAGCAACATACCCCTTTTGTGATTTCTTTCTATCAAAGAATCATACCGACGGTTGATTCACGCGCGATACACTGTGGATCGAAAAAGTTTTAGCCGTTCCAACAAATTTTTTTGAATTGAAAATATGCTCGAATCGGATTCTTTCGATTTCTATATCGAAGATATACTTACGAAGTTGTTCCAATTTATTGATTGGCATTAACCCTAGATCGTTGCCCCTGAGAAATTAATCAATACTTTCTACTCGAGCTCCATCATGAATTATTTACATTACAACCCAATAAAAAAAGAAGGGTTCTAGTAGAATAGAACAAACGACGTCGAGCCAAGAGCACCTTCATTCCTATATAAAATGGTGGATGTAAGAATAAGAATCCACATCGGATCGTGTCCTTCAAGTCGCACGTTGCTTTCTACCACATCGTTTTAAACGAAGTTTTACCATAACATTCCTCTAATTTGGAACCAGTATGGAATTGATTCAATTATGGAATCATGAATAGTCATTGGTTCAGTCGGTACAGAGACATAGTAATTTATATTTTTTCTTATCTACATAGATAATAAAGATTTTTATGAAGAAATCTTAGCAAGACCCCGGCTTTTTTTGTATGAATGGAACATTTTTATATAAATCTATATCTAAAAAAAATATCTAACAGAAATATCCAGAAATCTAAATATAGAAATAACATAACTAACAGAAATAACACGAATAAATAAATTCTGTTTGACTCTGCCTTTTCAAGTGACTCAATAAGATAGACTGACCCATTTCCAACTTCCCAAAGATTCAACCCATAAGGAATCATTACAAATCTTGATAATTGAAAAAGTTTTCCACTTCTACATCATTATTTGAGTCAAGTTTTACAGTAAAGACTACATTTGATTATCATAAGAAAGATAAATCTCTGTTTCTTTTCGAATCGAATTGTCAATGATTTAAAGCAAATAAGCTAAATAGATCGAACAATAAAAATAAATATCATTGTTAAATATTTAAATTTTAATATTTTAGGGATGCAAATTATTTTTCACAAAAATAGAAAGACTATTGTCACTGAAATAGGATAACAATACATACCTATAGGCTAAGCACTTTCTCGTTTTATATGTATTTTCATATTTTGTTTAACCTGGGGTTAAGTAATCTTTCTGCAACTGTGATCTATGTCCCATCTTATCTGGATCACAAAAGGATTCAGTTACATTTGCATGTCATTTGAACTCGATTTAGTTCAGTTTGTGAAAAACTGAGATATGATTCCGAAAAGAATCATTCAAAATAAGAAAAGAAAGAAGAATCATATTCTATCCAATATTAGACCTTGAAAGATATTAGACCTTGAAAGATAACCTTGTTGAACAAAAAAGCTGTATTCGGATACAATGGATATGCTCTGGGACGGAAGGATTCGAACCTCCGAATAGCGGGACCAAAACCCGTTGCCTTACCACTTGGCTACGCCCCATTTATATTTTTATTGGACACTAATAAAGAATAATATTGGTATTAAGTGTTCGTCAATTCCAGTCCAACTATCTATAGAAAATCTTTATTCTTTATAGAATATATTATAGATTCGTGCTAGGATTTTGACATGTGTATATTTAGAATTCAACTGAATTTATTGATCATTACATATAATTCAATTAAGATATTGTATGAAAGTATGATTTCTTCTATTCTCCTTTGAGAATTGGAGGATTTTTGATTGGGCGGAAAAAGAAGGATTTTTTTGTCTACCTTACTTTCTTCATTTTTCCTTATATCAATAACTCAATCAAAATGCAATTATCTCGACGAACAAAATGTCTGTTATGCTTAATATCTTTAGTTTGATCTGTCTTAATTCTACCCTTTATCCGAGTAGTCTTTTCTTCGCCAAATTGCCCGAAGCCTATGCTTTTTTGAATCCAATCGTAGATGTTATGCCAGTCATACCCCTGTTCTTTTTTCTTTTAGCCTTTGTTTGGCAAGCTGCTGTAAGTTTTCGATAAGATCTTTAATACTATCCTAGAAAATTCATGATTTATTCGAGAAAAATTATAACAATTGATAAGATCAAATAAGTCTGACAGTATGAACCTTCGATTCAAACATTGAAATTCTTGGATAGCCGCGAGAAATCCGGCTCGCCCCATTTCCCCATTCTAACCCTTTTTCTGGCGAAAGACCTTATTAGGTTAGGGTCCCCCACAATATCTAATTGTGGGTATTAAAGTGATTTGTGGTAATCAAAGACTCTTATTACAAATTTCAACTTCATTTGAATTTCTGAACATTCTTTTCTATTTCTAGAATTCATTTCTTGGTGTCAAAATAGGATATGTGATATAAAAATGGAGGATCTATTATCTTTTCTCGTTTTTCTTTTTCAAAAAATGATCTTGGAGGTTGTGTAATGCTTACTCTCAAACTTTTTGTTTACACAGTAGTAATATTCTTTGTTTCTCTCTTCATCTTTGGATTCCTATCCAATGATCCAGGACGTAATCCTGGACGCGAAGAATAAAATAAAAATTTAGTTTTTCTTGCTTGATTTTCCAATTTTCTTAAGATTTTATTTTATCTATTCCACACGTTTAACTAGGAAAAAAATAAAAAGGGGTTTGCTAAATTTGAAAGAAAAAAATAGAAAGTCATCAACGGAAACGGAAAGAGAGGGATTCGAACCCTCGGTACGAATAACTCGTACAACGGATTAGCAATCCGCCGCTTTCGTCCACTCAGCCATCTCTCCCAATTGAAAAAGATAATTACTATGTTACATTACACATCAAGTAAGGATTAAAGAAAGTATTTCTTTCACATTCTTTATCGTTATTATATAATTAGCAATTCCATTTAGATGCTCGAAAGATCCAAATAGAAAGATAAATAAAGAAGACCTCCTTGCTTTTATTTTGTTCGAATTGCCTTTTGGGCCTGGCCCGGTCAATACCCAGCCGGGCCTTTTTTTGTTCCAACGAATTCCCTTTAGTTATAGGCAACATACTATAAATAAGATACCCAATTTGGTATCTGTGTAACAATTTCCGTTCTGGGGTTTACATATACTTATAATTTTTGTTATAATGGAAATTGAGAAGGATTTTTGATTCAAAAGAATCAATACTGATTAAGTATGTATCAATTTGTATTTTCTTATGTCATTAGGCAAACCAAATTTTAGATTCAAATCCAAAAATCATTCAGGAATTCTCAGTCAACGAATAGTTAATGGTTCCCCTTTTCAGTTGATTTTGGCTTTTTTGAATGAAAATATACATTTGATTTTTCAATAGAAAAGTGAGGGGAAGTTTTTCGGCATTGTGTGTTTTGAGATACTATACAATCAATCGAAGGGGTGGATCAAATACAATCAAAAGGGGAAAAAGGCTTTCTTTTATAATTTTTCTAAATTTAGAAAAAGGATTAAAAAAAGGATGCAAGATGCAAGTACAATAAACTAAAGTTTAGTAATCCAACCCAAAAAGGGAAAATTTTATCCTATTGTGTGTATCGTTTTGGCGGCATGGCCGAGTGGTAAGGCGGGGGACTGCAAATCCTTTTTCCCCAGTTCAAATCCGGGTGCCGCCTCATCAACAAAAGAATCGAAATCTCTTATTCTGTTCTGTTGATATAACTCACCCAAATTTTCCCCAGCAGAACAGAATAAGGGGACTGTTGATACTTGGTTGATTCTAAACATCTGTTCTGGGGATTTTGTAAAAGATTGGGAATCTTTGAATCTAAAATTCAAAGAAAGATTATAATGGTCGAAGCAAGACTTCCCGATTCCCTTCTACTGCTAATGTAATGTCTACTGATTGGATCTTAAATTCCATTGGATAGCCGGCGGATAATTCAACTACTAGTTGTGGAAAGTACTTTCTATACTGTAATCTACATATATAGACTCGCGAGAATTTCTGAGTGTTCAGGCATTCAATCACTATTAGATTGAGATTGGATGGATAATTTACTTTTTTATAGAATATACAAAAAGCGAAAAAAAAAGAGTTTTTTTTTTTGAAACCCCTCGTCAAGAGTATAATATACTATCTCCCAACTGCTTCAGAGAGACAATCAGGAAAGGGTACGGATTAGATCAAATAGGAAATAAAAGTATGTAATAGATAGAAATTTCTCTATTTTTACTTATGTAAGGGCAACAAAAAAGGAATGGGCCCTCTTATTTTATTACTACATGTTCCATTAGTAACATTCCTTTGTGGTGTCATTGTGTATTTTACTTGTGTTTAGTCTTTCCCGATTATAAATCATATAGGAATTTTTTAGAAATGGATTTATTTGATTGGTTCATCAATAGTGTTCGGCCAGAATCCCTTTTTGACTCTGGACCATTGATTCTACTATTATTAGTGAGCAATAATGGAATAATTCTATCATAGAGATAAGGGACATAATTCACATGGATATAGTAAGTCTCGCTTGGGCTGCTTTAATGGTAGTCTTTACATTTTCCCTTTCACTCGTAGTATGGGGAAGAAGTGGACTTTAGAAGCACTCCTAATTTAGTTGAGGAATGAAACGGTATCAATTGTTTTATAGATCGTTCTGCAACGCATTTTTTTATTTGAATTTAAATTGAAATAATTTTCAAATAAAAATATCTTCATTTCGAAATTCCATTGGATTCTAGTGGAGAAATGTATTCTATAACAATAAAACGATTATTTCAGATTGATCGGAATAAATAGATGTATCAAAGAAATAGAATTGGATCCTACGTAAATTCCATATATGGATTAATAACTACATATATTGAAAATAGAAGCTAATATAATATACCAACTTTATTAGAAAGTCAAGTACAATTTTATACACTATAATAACACTAATAGAGAGTATGGTAAGAAATTTCTTACCATACTCTCGGATCTCATAGAATACCGCCGATTATAGCCCGTTGATTTCATTTAAGACGCAAAAATAGAATCCTTTTCATTTGATTTCTTCAACTATTGATAAGAACTCAGAAGTCAAGTTTCATTTAAAGTAATTAATCATTTTGACTGACTGTTTTTACGTAAATGATAAGTAGAAAAGCAGTAGGAACTAAAATGAACAGTGCAGTAGCAATAAATGCAAGAATATTTACTTCCATAATCTCATCGTTTTTTTTTATTTCACAATAACTCGGGATTTAATCCCATAGAGATGATAAATCTTTCACCTGTCAATTCAATGAATGCATTACCTATCGATGATCTTGAATCGGATCAATATCATGAATAACAATATCTGAGCTATTAAATTAATTCGTCGTCGAGAATTGAATAGTATAACATACGAAGATCTTTTATCCATACCGAATCCAAGATTGGATTCCCGGCCCAACCCAAAATTCCTTTTTTTATCCTTCTTTTCTATTCTTTCTTTTCTATAACCTACCTTAGGTCTTCCTTGTAGAACCATCAAATGAAGTATCATCTAACCACCCGTCCGTTTCCATTAACTACAAAACCCCAACAAACAATACAAGCAAAGTGGAAAAAGAGAGGAATTAGGTTCTAAACGCCGTTTTTTTAATGATCCAATTTTCTTTGGAAGACAAAGAAGTATGATAAAGATGAGTCGCGGGAGAAAAGATGGAATATTCTATCAACTTCACTATTTTAGTTATTCTCATTTTAGTTTAGGGTTTATTCTTTCTTCGACAGAATCCTGAAAAAAGGGGGAAACCCCTTCGGAATTAAATTATGCTCCCTGTCCCTTCTTTCACAGAAAATGGAGAGGCGAATTGATGTACTTATTGGATCCGTCGGGACTGACGGGGCTCGAACCCGCAACATCCGCCTTGACAGGGCGGTGCTCTTGCCTATTGAACTACAATCCCAGGGAAATAAGAAGGGATCTAGCAGAAAATTTGGATTCTTTTTTATTCCCTCGTATCAGGTATTTCTTAAGAACAAGAGGGTTCTACCATCTGATGCTGGATTGGCGAATTGTTGGGCCGAGCTGGATTTGAACCAGCGTAGACATATTGCCAACGAATTTACAGTCCGTCCCCATTAACCACTCGGGCATCGACCCAACGCCTAATTCATTTTAGACGTTTGATAATCAACTTCCTTTAGTCCCATCCCACCCCCAGGGGGACTTGAACCTCCGTTGCCTCTGTAAAATAGAGAAGTCTTGGAACCGCTAGACCATAGGGGCCTTATACTTAATATAAGGTCCCCTTAAGCCCGCCCCCGGGGGGCTTTGAACCCCCCTCGGTCTCTTTGAAAAAGAGAAACCTTGAAGCCGCTAAGGGTAGGGGGCCTGAGGCCCCCTTTAAACTTGCCCCTAGGGGGAGTCGAACCTCCGTTGCCTCCTTGAAAGAGAGAAGTCTTTAAACCGCTAGACCATAGGGGCCTTGAATATGATTCAAAGCAAAAGACTCCTTACTATTCTGAGGTTTATAAAATAAATCACACTTTACCATTAAACTATCCGTTACAATCTTGAAACTTGAAAGAGAGAAAGACGAGAAACACCAATGAAATAAAGTTTATGAATCAAACCGAAAAACACGAGAACTTTCTTTCTTCTTTCCTTTCTTTCTTCTTTCATGGAATTAAGAATACTTTGTTCTGATCGAATTATCGGAAGAGGGGCTCTTTTACTCGCATGCCCTAGTAGTGGAATTTGGTCCTACGCAAGCTCCATATATGG